TTTATTTAGCTTATTTTTAAAAATTATTTTTTTTATTTATATGAAAAAATTATTAAAATTGGCCTAAAAAAAAAATAAGTACTTAATTACTATGAATTATATTTATATACGTACATGTATGTATATATATATACATATGCGTATATATATATATATATAATTTAATTAGTTAATATATTATTTAAATACATAAATATAATTATATTTAAATTAAAATAATTATAATTTAATAATTATTGGATACATTAATATTATTAATATTAATTATTTGTAATTTAAATGAACTGTATTAGGATTATCATTAAATCACTTTTTAATATGAATATTATAAGAAAAAAAATAGGAGAAATATTAAAAATTTATTAAGTGTCTATTATACCTTTTAATATAAAAAAAAAAAAAAAAAAATAAATCTATTTAAAAAATATTATAAATAGATAAAAATTTATGTTTTTTAAAATTTATTATGAATTTATTTTACATACAAATTTTAGTGTTAATTTTTAATTATTTAAATAATATTTAAATATTAGTGGTAGTAATTGATTTTAAAGATTTAAGAAATTAAGATTTAGTAATATAAAAATTAATAACTAATTTTGTGCCAGCAGTTGCGGTTATACAAAAATTAAGTTAAATTATTTCAGTATATAATAAATAAAATATAAATTAAAATAAATATTAAATTATTAGGTAAAATTTTAATTTAATTAAATTTTATAAAAATTTTATGAATTAGTAAATTTTATTATAAACTAGGATTAGATACCCTATTATTAAAAATTTAAATTATAATACTAAAATAGTAAATATAAGATATTGAAACTTAAATAATATGGCGGTATTTTAGTTCATTTAGAGGAATCTGTCTAATAATTGATAATCCACGAATAAATTTACTTAATTTATTATTTTATATATCGTTGTTAAAAAAATATTTTTTATTAAAAATAATATTTCAAAATTAAAATAAAAAATTAATTCAGATCAAGATGTAGAGTATAATTAAGAATATGATGGATTACAATAAATATATTTAAATGAATAATTATTTGAAATATAAATTTGAAGGTGGATTTAAATGTAATTTTATTTAGTTTAATAAAATGATTAAAAATTAAAATATGTACATATTGCCCGTCACTTTCATTTAAAAATTGGAATAAGTCGTAACAAAGTAGAGGTACTGGAAAGTGTTTCTAGAATGATCAAATTAGAGCTTGATATAAGTATTTCATTTACATTGAAAAGAAATTATAAAATTAATTAATTTGAGGGGGAAAAATTAAATATTATAAAGTTATTAAAAAAAATTTTTAAGTTAAAAATAAATAATGGGGGTTAAAGTATTTTTAATGGAAAAAATTAAAATTTTAATAGGAAATTAGTATTGAAAAAGAATTTTGAAATAAAAATTAAAAATTAATTTATTTTTAAGAAATTTTTATTTAGTGTATCTTGTGTATCAGAGTTTATTAAATAAAAAATTTAATTAAATAAATCTCGAATTTAAAAGAGCTAATTAATTAATAAAGTTAATGTGGAAAAATTATTTTAAATAATTAATTAGAAATTAAATGTTAATCGTTTTTAAATATATCTAGTTTTTTTAGAAATAAATTTAATTTAAAATTTAATTTAATTAAATTTTATTAAAATAATTTTAATAAAATTAAATTTAATAATTTAAGGGATAAGCTTTAAATTAAAATATTATAATAAAAAATAATATTGAATTAAGATTTTTAAAATTTATATTGTTTAAAAATTATAATTTTTTATAAAAAATCTTATAAAAAATAAAATTTTAAGAAATATTTAATTTTTTATAAAAAAATAATTTTTAATAAATAAAAATTAGTTATAATGATAAAATTAGTATATTATATTATATTCAAATTATAAATATTAATTTTAATTAATTAAAAGGAATTCGGCAAAAATTTATATTCACTTGTTTATCAAAAACATGTCTTTTAGTAAATAATTTAAAGTCTAATCTGCCCACTGATATAATTATATTGAAGGGCTGCAGTATATTGACTGTACAAAGGTAGCATAATCATTAGTCTTTTAAATGAAGACTTGTATGAAAGATTTGATGAAATATAAACTGTCTCTTAGTTAATAATAAAATTTTATTTTTTAGTAAAAAAGCTAAAATTTATTTAAAAGACGAGAAGACCCTATAGAGTTTTATAATTGTTTTATTTAAAATTAAATATTTAATTTATTATTAAAAGTAAAATAATTATTATATTGGGGTGATAGAAAAATTTATAAAACTTTTTTTAAAAATTAAACATTAATAAATGATTATATGATCCATTAATAATGATTATAAGAAAAAATTACCTTAGGGATAACAGCGTAATATTTTTTTTTAGTTCAAATAAAAAAAAAAGTTTGCGACCTCGATGTTGGATTAAGATAAAATTTAAATGCAAAAGTTTAAAATTTTGATCTGTTCGATCATTAAAATCTTACATGATCTGAGTTCAAACCGGTGTGAGCCAGGTTGGTTTCTATCTTTAGAAAAATAAAATATTTTAGTACGAAAGGATCAAATATTTAAAATAATTTTAATAAAAGAATATTATTAATAAAAATTAAAATTAAAATAATATAATTATTTAATTATATATATATATATATATACAATCTGCTATTTTGGCAAAAAAATGTCATGGTTTTAGAAATCATTAATATATAATTTATTATATAGATAGTAAATGATTATTAAAGATTTAATAACTATTATTATTGGTATATTAATTTTAATTATTGGGGTATTGATTGGGGTTGCTTTTTTAGTATTATTAGAACGTAAAGTTTTAGGGTATATTCAAATTCGAAAGGGTCCCAATAAAGTAGGATTTTTAGGATTATTACAACCTTTTTCTGATGCAATTAAGTTATTTAGAAAGGAACAAATTTATTTAAATTATTCTAATTATATTTTTTATTATTTTTCTCCTGTATTAAGATTTATATTAGGTTTAATATCTTGAATAGTAATTCCTTATTATTTTAATATAATTATATTTAATATAGGAATTTTATTTTTTTTATGCTGTACAAGTTTAGGAGTATATACAGTTATAATTGCTGGTTGATCTTCAAATTCTAATTATTCTTTATTGGGAGGATTACGAGCTGTTGCTCAAACGATTTCTTATGAAGTTAGTTTGGCTTTAATTATATTATCTAGTATTATACTAATTATGGATTTTAATTTAATTAAATTTATAAATTATCAGGAAATAATTTGATTTTTATTAATAATATTACCTTTAAGATTGTGTTTTTTATCTTCATTAATAGCTGAAACTAATCGTACTCCATTTGATTTTGCTGAGGGGGAAAGAGAGTTAGTATCAGGGTTTAATACAGAGTATAGAAGTGGGGGATTTGCTTTAATTTTTTTAGCTGAATATTCTAGTATTTTATTTATAAGATTATTATTTGTGATTATGTATATAGGTGGTTATGATTTAAGTTTATTTTTTTATTTAAAAATTATGTTAATTTCATTTAGTTTTATTTGAATTCGTGGAACTTTACCGCGCTATCGTTATGATAAATTAATATATTTATGTTGAAAAAGATATTTACCAATTTCTTTAAATTATTTATTATTTTTTATTGGCTTAAAAATAATATTAATTTATAAAATAAATTTAGTATAAATAAATTAATAGAATAAAAATTCTTTCTTAAGTTTTCAAAACAAATGCTTATTTATACAAGCTCATTAATTAAAATTTAAAAATTAAATTATCTCAAAATTTATTTAATATTGGATTAATAATAAAATATGAAAAATAAAAAATTGTTAGTAATTGTCCAGTAATAATATATAAATTTTCTACGGGTCGAGCTCCAATTCATGTTAATAAAATGACAATTATAATAAAAAATCAAAATAAAATTTGGTTTAAAGGATAAAAGTGTATACCTTGAAATTTTTTATTAAATGTAAAAGGTAAAATAATTAAAATTAAAATTGATAATACTAAAGCAATTACTCCTCCTAATTTGTTAGGAATAGATCGTAAGATTGCATAAGCAAATAAAAAATATCATTCAGGTTGAATATGAATAGGAGTAACTAAGGGATTTGCAGGAATAAAATTGTCTGGATCTCCTAATAAATAAGGATTAATTAAAGTAATAAAAGTTAGTAATATAATTAAGATAATAAATCCAATTAAATCTTTGAAAGTAAAAAATGGATGGAAAGAAATTTTATCAAGATTTCTATTAATTCCTAATGGATTATTAGATCCAGTTTGATGAAGAAAAAGTAAATGAATTATAGATATTATTAAAATAATAAAAGGAAAAAGAAAGTGAAAAGTATAAAATCGAGTTAATGTAGCATTATCTACTGCAAATCCCCCTCAGATTCAGTTTACAAGAAGAGTACCTAAATAAGGAATAGCTGATAATAAATTAGTAATAACTGTTGCCCCTCAAAAAGATATTTGACCTCAAGGTAATACATATCCTATAAATGCTGTAGCTATTAATAAGAATAAAATAGTTACTCCAATTATTCAAGTATAAATTAAATTAAAAGATTCATAATAAATACCTCGTCCAATATGAATATAAATACAAATAAAAAAAAAAGATGCTCCATTTGCATGAAGAGTTCGAATTAATCATCCATAATTTACATTTCGACAAATATAATTTACACTATAAAATGCTCTTTCAATATTTGCTGTATAATATATAGTTAAAAATAGACCTGTTATAATTTGAATAATTAAGCATAAAGATAATAATGATCCAAAATTTCATCAAGATGAAATATTAATAGGGGTTGGTAAATCAATTAATGATCCATTAATAATTTTAAAAATAGGATGGGTTTTTCGAATAGGCTTAAATAAATTTATCATTAGTAAAAAGATCGAATAGGACCATGAAAAATATTAGTAATTTTAACTACTGTTACAAGTGTAAAAAATAAATAAATAATTATTATTAATATTAAGAAATAAGTTTGTTCATTATATAATTTAAATAAATTAATATGATTTTCATTATTTAAAAATAAAAATATATTAAAAAAATTAATTATATCTTCATTGAAGCTAAAATTTAATCAATTTAAATTATTAATATTAATAATTGAAATAATACTTAAAAATCTAATTATAAATAATAAAATAAGTTTATTTTTTAAGGAAAATTTCTTTATTATTTCATTAGAAGCAATTCTTGATATATAAATAAATAAAACTAAAAGCCCCCCTAAGAAAATTAAAAATAAAATATAAGAAAATCAGTAAGAATTAATAATTATTCCTGAAATAATACAAATTAATAGTGTTTGAATTAAAATTAAAAGTCCTATAGGAATTGGGTGATTAGTAAAAAATATAATAATTGAAATAAAAATTAATAAAAAAGATAATAATATTTTAATAATATCAAAGAATAGTTTAATAAAAATAATAATTTTGGAGATTATAGATAAAGAGATTCTTTTTCTTTGAAGTTTTTAAAGAAATATCTTATTTTTGATTTACAAGACCAATATTTTATTTTAAATTATAAAAACTAATGATAATCATAAATATATTAATTTTTATTTTTATTATATTTATATTAGGAAATATAATTTTTGTATCTAAGCATAAACATTTATTAATTGTTTTAATGAGATTAGAATTTATTGTATTAAGAATTTTTTTTTTATTATTATTATATTTAATAATAATTCATTTTAATTTATATATATTAATAGTTTTTTTAGTTTTTTCTGTTTGTGAAGGTGCTTTAGGTTTATCAATTTTAGTTTCAATAATTCGTACTCATGGTAATGATTATTTTCATAGTTTTAATTTAATTTAAATGATAAAATATTTATTTATAATAATATTTATAATTCCTTTATGTTTTAAAAAAAATATTTTTTGAATAATTCAATTTATAATAATAATAATAATAATAATATTTATAAATTTAACTATAAATATTGAAAATTTTAATAATGTTAGTTATATATTAGGATGTGATGTTATTTCTTATGGTTTAATTATATTAAGAATTTGAATTACATTTTTAATAATTATAGCAAGAGAAAAATTATTTAAGGATAAGTTTTATGATAATTTATTTTTATTAAATATTTTATTATTAATATTAATATTATATTTAACTTTTAGAGTAATAAATTTATTTATATTTTATTTATTTTTTGAAGGTAGATTAATTCCGACTTTAATATTAATTATTGGTTGAGGGTATCAACCAGAACGAATTCAAGCTGGTTTATATTTATTATTTTATACTTTATTTGCTTCTTTACCTTTATTAATAGGAATTTTTTTTATTTATACGAAGATAAATTGTATAATAATATATTTTATAAAATTTTATAATTATAATTTAATTATTTTATATTTTAGAATATTATTAGCTTTTTTAGTTAAAATACCTATATATTTTGTTCATTTATGATTACCCAAAGCTCATGTTGAAGCTCCAATTTCGGGATCTATAATTTTAGCTGCTATTATATTAAAATTAGGGGGTTATGGACTTTTACGAGTTATAATTATTTTTCAACAAATTGGTATAAAAATAAATTTAATTTGAGTTATTATTAGATTAGTGGGAGGGTTTTATATTAGTTTAAAATGTTTTTGTCAGGTTGATATAAAATCATTAATTGCTTATTCTTCAGTTTGTCATATAAGAATTGTTATTGGGGGAATTATAACTATAAATTATTGAGGATTTTTAGGTTCTTATATTTTAATAATTAGTCATGGATTATGTTCGTCTGGTATATTTTGTTTATCAAATATTAATTATGAACGATTAAATACTCGGAGATTATTTTTGAATAAGGGTATAATAAATTTTATACCTTCATTAAGATTATGATGATTTTTATTATTATCTTCTAATATAGCAGCACCCCCCTCTCTTAATTTAATGGGAGAGATTAGTTTAATTAATAGTTTGATAAGATGATCTTGATTGTCTATAATTTTATTGATTTTAATTTCATTTTTTAGAGCTGGGTATAGATTATATTTATATTCTTATACTCAACACGGAAAATATAATGTGGGGATATATAGATTTTATAGAGGAGTTTCTCGTGAATATTTAATATTAATATTACATTGATTACCTTTAAATATTTTAGTATTAAAAGTTGATTATGGGATAATTTGATTTTAACTTAAATAATTTAAAAAAAATATTAATTTGTGGAGTTAAAAATATGAATAAATTCATTTTAGGTTATTAATAAAATTTCTATTTGTTTTATGAGTTTTTTTTTTCTTTTTTTTTTTATATTAATTAATTTTTTTATAATAATTTATTTTATTATGAATGAGATAGTTTTATTTATGGAGTGAGAAATTATTTCTTTTAGTTCTATAAATATTGTAATATCAATTTTATTGGATTGAATATCTTTAGTATTTATAATATTTGTTTTATTAATTTCTTCTTCAGTTATTATATATAGAAAAAGATATATAAGTTCTGAATTAAATTTAGATCGATTTATTATTTTAGTTTTATTATTTGTTTTTTCCATAATTTTATTAATTATTAGACCTAATATTATTAGAATTATTTTAGGATGGGATGGTTTAGGATTAGTTTCTTATTGTTTAGTAATTTATTATCAAAATATTAAATCTTATAATGCTGGTATATTAACTGTTTTATCAAATCGAATTGGTGATGTAATGATTTTAATAGTGATTGCTTGAATAATAAATTATGGAAGATGAAATTTTATTTTTTATTTAGATTTTATAAGTGATGATATAGTAATAAAATTTATTGGAGTTATAATTATTTTAGCTGGGATAACTAAAAGAGCTCAAATTCCTTTTAGATCATGATTACCAGCTGCTATAGCAGCTCCTACTCCTGTTTCAGCATTAGTTCATTCATCAACATTAGTAACTGCTGGTATTTATTTATTGATTCGATTTAATAGTTTATTATTAGATATAATATTTTTAAAAGTTCTTTTATTATTATCTGGTTTAACTATATTTATGGCTGGTATTTGTGCTAATTATGAGTTTGATTTAAAAAAGATTGTTGCTTTATCTACTTTAAGACAATTAGGTTTAATAATAAGAATTTTAAGAATAGGATTTTATGAGTTAGCTTTTTTTCATTTATTAACTCATGCTATATTTAAAGCTTTATTATTTATATGTTCTGGGAAGATTATTCATTTAATAAATGATAATCAAGATATTCGTTTAATAGGGGGTTTAAGTTTATATATTCCTTTAACTTCTTTATGTTTAAATATTTCTAATTTAGCTTTATGTGGGATTCCATTTTTAGCTGGATTTTATTCTAAGGATTTAATTTTAGAAGTTGTTAGAATAAGAAATTTAAATTTTTTAATTTATAATTTATATTATATTTCAACAGGTTTAACTATATTTTATACAATTCGTTTATTAATATATTTAATAATTAATGATTATAATTTGTTAGTAATTTATAATTTATATGAAGAAGATTATGTTATATTAAATAGAATATTTATTTTATTATTTATAAGATTATTTTCAGGAAGATTTTTAAGATGAATAATTTTTTCTTATCCTTATATAATTTATTTACCTTTTAATATGAAAATAATAGTATTATATATTATTTTTTTAGGTATAATAATGGGGTGATTAATTAGAGATATAAATATTTATTCTTTAAATAAGTTTATTAAAACTTATAATTTAAGTTTTTTTTTAAGTTTAATATGATATATACCTAGATTATCTACTTATGGTTTAAATTATTATTTTTTAAATTTAGGTCAAAATTTATTAAAAGAGGTTGATATAGGTTGAGTAGAACTATATAGAAGTCAAGGTTTAAATAAAATTATTAAATATTATTCTGTAGTTAATCATATTTATCAAATAAATAATTTTAAAATTTATTTATATAGATTTATTTTATGAATAATTATTTATATTTTTATAATTATATTAATTTATTTAAATAGCTTAAAATTGAGAGTGTAATATTGAAGATATTAAGGTGATATAATTATCTTTAAATATATTACTTATAAAAAAAGAATTTTTTTTTTTACAATGAAAATGTAATGTTTTTTATAAACTATATAAATTAATTAGAAATATTAATGAATTTAATCACTAGAAATTAAGTTAGCAGCTTAATTATAATATATTTCAATTGGAAATATTTTTCAATTTTATCATTAACAGTGATATACCTCTATTTTGGTTTCAATTAATATAAATAAATAAGGAGTAATAAACTCTATCTTTTAAGTCGAAATTAAATGCAAAATTGCTTCTTATTCAAGATAAATTGAATTATTCAATATTTTTTGATTGCAAATCAAATATTTTAATTAAATTATGATCCTTAATTAGTTCAATTTAATATATTTTGATTTCATTCATGATATAATCCTAATAAGAGTATAATAATAAAAAATCTTCTGGTTTTTCATCATACATAAAAATTAACTATTGAAAATCTTGGAATTATTGGAAAAATGAGAGCAATTTCTACATCAAAAATTAAAAAAATAATTGTAATAAGAAAAAAATGGAGAGAAAATGGGATACGAGGAATTGATTTTGGGTCAAATCCACATTCAAACGGAGAACATTTTTCTCGATCAAGAAGAGATTTTTTTGAGATAGTAAGAGATAAAAAAATAAGAAAGTTAGAAATAATAAAAATAATAAAAGATAATAAAATTATTATAATAATTATTTATATTAATTAGATAATTAATCTTTTTGATTGGAAGTCAAATATACTAAATATATTATATAAATAATTAATTACCTCATCAATAAATTGAAATATAAAGAAAAAGTCAAACTACATCTACAAAATGTCAATATCAGGCAGCTGCTTCAAATCCAAAATGATGATTATTAGAAAAATGATTATTATAATGACGAATTAAACATGTTAATAAAAAAATAGTTCCAATAATTACATGTAATCCATGGAATCCTGTTGCTATAAAAAATGTTGATCCATAAATTCTATCAGCAATAGTAAATGGAGCTTCAATATATTCATAAGCTTGAAGTATAGTAAAATAAATACCTAATAATACTGTAAAAAATAATCCTTGAGAAGTTTGAGTAAAATTATTTTCTATTAATCTATGATGAGCTCATGTAACAGTAATTCCTGATCTAATTAAAATAATAGTATTTAATAAAGGGATTTGAAATGGGTTAAATGGTGTAATTCTTAAAGGGGGTCAAATTAATCCAATTTCAATTGTTGGGGCTAATCTTCTATGGAAAAATGCTCAAAAAAATGAAATAAAGAAAAAAATTTCTGAAACAATAAATAAAATTATTCCTCATCGTAGTCCATTTGACACTAAAATAGTGTGTTTACCTTGAAAGGTACCTTCTCGACAAATATCACGTCATCATTGATATATTGATAATAAAACAATAATATAACCTAGGATTAATAAATTTATGTTGAAATTATGAAATCATTTAACTAATCCTGTAACTAAAGTTATTACTCCAATAGCTCTAGTTAAAGGTCATGGACTATAATCAACTAAATGATATGGATGATTATTATGTAAATTCATTAATTAACTTCATTAGAATATAAAGTTCTAAGAATAGTAATTACATAAGATTGAATAATAGCAACTGCAAATTCTAAAGTTAGAAGTAAAATTTGGGCTAAAATTAAGATAAATAATAAATAATTAGATATATTTATTCCTGAATTACCCAATAATGTTAATAATAGATGTCCAGCAATTATATTAGCTGTTAATCGAATAGCTAAAGTTCCTGGTCGAATAATATTACTAATTGTTTCAATAATTACTATAAATGGTATTAAAACAGATGGGGTTCCTTGAGGAATTATATGAATAAATATATGTTGAGTATTATTGATTCATCCATAGATTATAAATCTTAATCATAAAGTTAATGATAAGGTTAATGATAAATTTAAGTGACTAGTACTAGTAAAAATATAAGGGAATAAACCTAAAAAATTATTAAATAAGACAAAAAAAAATAATGAAATAAAAATAAAAGTTGATCCATTAAATCTATTTGGTCCTATTAATATTTTAAATTCATTATGAAGTTTAAATGAAATAAAATTTCATAAAAAAAAATATCGATTAGGTAAAATTCAAAAAGAATAAGGAATAAAAATTATACCAATAATAGTTCTAATTCAGTTAAGAGATAAAAAAAAAATATTAGTAGATGGATCAAAAATTGAAAATAAGTTTCTTATCATTTTCATAAAATTAATTTTTTTGATATTTTAATTTTTTTATTAATGATATTGGAATTGTAATTAAAAATATAATAATTTATAATATTAAATATAATAAAAATAAGAATAAAAATTAATAAGGATATTAATCAATTAATAGGTATTATTTGAGGGATAAAAGAATATTAATAAATTAATAATTTAAATTTGACATATTTATGTTATATTTTAACTAATTCTTTCATTAGAAGTAATTGCTAATTTACTATAAAGTGGTTTAAGAGACCAATACTTGCTTTCAGTCATCTAATGATGAATAATTATTAATTCAATTAATAAAATTTTTAATTGAAATACTTTCAATTATAATAGGTATAAAACTATGATTAGCTCCGCAAATTTCTGAACATTGACCATAAAAAATTCCTGGCCGATTAATAAAAAAATTAGTTTGATTAAGACGACCAGGGTTAGCATCAACTTTAACACCTAAAGAAGGTACTGTTCATGAATGAATTACATCAGTAGCTGTAATTAAAATTCGAATTTGATTATTTATTGGTAAAATTACTCGATTGTCAACATCTAATAAGCGAAAATTATTATTTTTATTTCATTGAGTTATATAGGAATCAAATTCGACTTTATTAAAGTCTGAATATTCATAACTTCAATATCATTGATGGCCAATTGCTTTTAATGTAATTAGAGGATTATTTAATTCATCTAAAAGATAAAGAAGGCGAAGAGAAGGAAAGGCAATAAAAATTAAAATAATAGCTGGTAAAATTGTTCAAATTAATTCAATTAATTGACCTTCAAGTAAGAATCGATTAATATATTTATTAAAAAATAAATTTAATATTAAATATGAAACTAAGATAGTAATAATAATTAAAATAATTAAAGAATGATCATGAAAAAAAATAATTTGTTCTATTAATGGGGAAGCTCTATTTTGAAAATTAAGATTAGATCATGTAGCCATTTCTAAAAAAAGGATAATCCTTTATAAATGGATTTTAAATCCATTACATATAATCTGCCACATTAGAAAATACTTAAAATAGGAAGTTCATTATATGAATGTTCAGCAGGAGGTAAATTTTGGAATCATTCAATAGATGATGATATATTTAAAGAAAATAAAATAATTCGTTGATAAATTATTGATTCTCAGATAATGATTATTACTATTATTATTGAAAATAAGGAAATATAGGATCCAAATGAAGAAATAATATTTCAGGATAAAAAACTATCTGGATAATCAGAATAACGACGAGGTATTCCTGCTAATCCTAAAAAATGTTGAGGAAAAAAAGTTAAATTAACACCAATAAATATAGAGATAAATTGAATTTTTAATAAATAAGGGTTAAGAACTAATCCTGTAAATAAAGGATATCAATGAACAAATCCTCCTAAAATAGCAAATACGGCTCCTATAGATAAAACATAATGAAAATGGGCTACGACATAATAAGTATCATGTAAAGCAATATCAATAGATGAGTTAGCTAAAATTACCCCTGTTAATCCTCCTACAGTAAATAAAAAAATAAATCCTAATCCTCATAATATTGAAGGACTATAATTAATTTGAGTTCCATGAAGAGTTGCTAATCAACTAAAAATTTTAATTCCTGTGGGTACAGCAATAATTATAGTGGCTGAAGTAAAATAAGCTCGTGTATCAATATCTATACCTACTGTAAATATATGATGTGCTCAAACAATAAATCCGAGTAATCCAATGGCTAGTATAGCATAAATTATACCTAAGTTACCAAAAGTTTCTTTTTTTCCTCTTTCTTGAGAAATAATGTGAGAAATTATTCCAAATCCTGGTAAAATTAAAATATAAACTTCTGGATGGCCAAAAAATCAAAATAAATGTTGATATAAAATAGGGTCACCTCCTCCTGCAGGATCAAAAAAAGAAGTATTTAAATTTCGATCAGTTAATAGTATAGTAATAGCACCTGCTAAAACAGGTAAAGATAATAATAATAATAAGGCAGTAATTCCTACTGATCATACGAATAATGGTATTTGATCATAAGATATATTATTAACTCGTATATTAATAATTGTAGTAATAAAATTAATTGCCCCTAAAATAGATGAAATTCCAGCTAAATGAAGAGAAAAAATAGCTAAATCAACTGAAGTTCCTCCATGAGCAATATTAGAGGATAAAGGGGGGTAAACTGTTCATCCTGTTCCTGCTCCATTTTCTACAATTCTTCTGGAAATTAATAAAATTAGAGAGGGGGGTAAAAGTCAAAATCTTATGTTATTTATTCGGGGGAAAGCTATATCAGGGGCTCCTAGTATAAGAGGTACAAGTCAATTTCCAAATCCTCCAATTATAATAGGTATAACTATAAAAAAAATTATAATAAAAGCATGAGCTGTAACGATAGTATTATAAATTTGATCATCACCAATTAAAAATCCAGGATTTCCTAATTCAGTTCGAATAATTAAACTAAGGGAAGTTCCTACTATTCCTGCTCAAATTCCAAAAATAAAATACAGAGTTCCAATATCTTTATGATTAGTAGAAAAAAGTCATTTTCGCTAATAAAATGGCTGAGTTATAAGCGATAAATTGTAAATTTATTAACGAGAAAGTTCTCTTTTATTAGCCTTATATTCAAAATTGATATAAAATTGCAAATTTTAAGGTATATAAATAAATATATTAAGGCTTAAAGAATAATATATCTTTATAAATAATTTTGAAGACTATTAGTTTAAATTAACTTAAAACCTTAGAAAAAAAATAAGGTTCTAATAATTATTCCTAATAAAGAGATAAATCTTAATAAATTAATTATGATTAATAAATTATTTTTTATAAAAATTTTAAATCACTTAAATTTAAAAGAAAAAAATAGAAAAGAAGAATAAATAATTCGAATATAAACAATTAATATAATTAATCTTATTATAATAAAGATAAATGAAATGATATATAATTTATTAAAAATTAAATAATTAATAATTATTCATTTGGGGAAAAATCCTAGGAAGGGGGGTAATCCTCCTAAAGATAAAAAATTAATTATAATAAAAATTTTAATTGAAAAATTAATATTAAAATTAAATATTTGATTAATATAAAAAATATTCAATATATAAAATAAAAAACATATAATTCTAATTAAAAATGAATATAATATGAAATAAAGTATTCATAAATTTTCTCTAATCATTAAAGCTGAAATTATTCACCCTAAATTATTAATAGAAGAAAATGCTATTAATTTACGAATAGAAGTTTGATTAAATCCTCCAATAGCTCCAATTAAAACATTAAAAATTATGATAATTATTATAAAATTTATATTAAAATAATATGACAATAAAATTATGGGGGAAATTTTTTGTCAAGTTATTAAAATAAAACAATTAAATCAAGATAGTCCTTCAATAATATTAGGAAATCAAAAATGAAAAGGAACTGATCCTATTTTTATTAATAGTGTTGAATTAATTATAATAGAAAAAAAATTATTGAATAAAAAATTTTTTATAAAAAATATTCTTAAAATAACAGAAAATAAAAAATTAATGGAGGCAATAGATTGGGTTAAAAAATATTTAAGTGAAGCTTCAGAATTTAAAAGATTATTATTATTGGAAATAAGGGGGATAAATCTTAATAAATTAATTTCTAATCCAATTCAACAACCTAATCAAGAATTAGATGAGATAGAAATTAATGTTCTGAAGAATAGTATAAATAAAAAAAATATTTTATTAGAATTAAAAGATAATAAAATTTAAAATAGAAAAATAATTCAAGAAATGAATTTAAATCATTATATATTTATATATATATATATATTTTAGTGTATGATGCACAATAATTTTTGAAATTATTAGATATAGTTTAATTCTATAAAATATAATAAAGGTAAATAATTACATTATTTATTCTATCAGAATAATCCTTTATTCAGGCACTTTATTATAATTTAAAAAAAAGGTATTTCCTTTATATTTGGGGTATGAACCCAAAAGCTTTATTTAGCTTATTTTTAA